AGAAATAAGACCGTGTAGAATCTACAATAGAATAGGGTATATAATGACTCAAGGCAAGAAAAATTCTCTTTTCCGAAATTGTGCCTATAACTACTCATTGAAAAGAATCCTATTCTTATGCGTAAATGCTCAATATCCAAGTCGGCTTATAAATTTGATCATGATCAATTGCTTTGTGGATTGTCTCTTGATTAGTTGGTGTTTTGTTTATCCCCTCAATACCGCAAGTTTCTTACATCCAAACAAAGTATTTACTTGTTACTAATAAAAAATCCAAAATTTTAGCCTATGTTCTTCCTTAGATACCTTCTTTTACTCCGATAGTATTGCGGATCGAAATCGATGCAAAGAAAATGAATGCATTTCCATACCATAATAAAAAGTAAGTGTAATAAATATAGAATTGGATCATATCACATGACTTATTCCATTTATACTCTATGGGATCTTACGGAGCCTGCTCATGAATGACATGGTTGGGGTATGATCATAGAAAATATTCTCCTCGAGTGAACCAGCCTATCCTTCCTAGATAGGGGACTTACGTGTTGATTGGATGCGGAGACACCTTCGGTCGTGAATTCTAATGTGGCAGATACAATTCTCTATCTGCATGGCCAAATTAATAATTCAAGTCACACACTCCCATAATCCGCCTTATTTTCTTTCATAAAATTAACTTCAACTATAACTATTTGTATCAAAATACTTCGAAGTTGAAGAGAAGTATCCAAATGACATGTCTTATTTTACAATAAGACATGTTTGTAGCAATGAAATACCACAACCTACCCTATATGATATATGAGAATTAGAATTGTCTATGATATATTTTTCCTATAAAGGACCCGAAATACCTTGCTTACGTATCATTGGAAAGTGCATTAACATAAATACGGCAGTAAGCAGAGGCAGTACAAAGGTATGTAAACTATAAAAACGAGTCAAAGTGGATTGGCCCACACTAGCACTTCCACGTAATAATTCCACTAAAGGGGATCCTATTACCGGAATCGCTTCAGGTACACCTGTCACGATTTTGACTGCCCAATAACCAATTTGATCCCAAGGCAAAGAATAACCAGTTACACCAAATGATGCAGTCAATACAGCCAAAACCACACCTGTGACCCAAGTTAATTCACGGGGTTTTTTAAATCCACCTGTGAGATACACACGAAATACGTGCAGGATCATCATTAGAACCATCATACTTGCTGACCATCGATGAACTGATCGGATTAACCAACCAAAGTTGGCCTCCGTCATTATATATTGAACGGAGGAAAAAGCCTCTGTAACGGTTGGTCGGTAGTAAAAAGTCATAGCAAAACCGGTAGCGACTTGTACTAGAAAACAAGTAAGTGTAATTCCCCCTAAACAATAAAATATGTTTACATGAGGAGGAACATATTTACTAGTTATATCATCTGCAATTGCCTGAATCTCAAGACGTTCCTCAAACCAATCATATACTTTATTGAGATAGGTAATTAGCCCGACTCCCCCTCCGAGAACCGTATATGAAAATTTCATCTCGTACGGCTCAAGCAGAAACACACAAATTTTCAACGGATATTAGAAAAAAGTTCAAAACTTCATCAGCCACGGTATTCGATCGATTTGCCTTGAAGATATGAAATAAGAAAAATCCAGAATTTCTTCTTTGTGATGATAATGCCAAAAAATCTCAAGTTAGCTCATCTGTCTTTCTTTCCCGTATGTTGATCATTAGAGGCCTCTTGACTTTTCTCTTACCTATTTTTTATTTATTTAATTTTTTTACTTGTCAAAAAATTAAATAAAAATTTATAGTGGTTTTCTGATAGAAATTATCTTGTTGCGATCCTATGAATCAGTTCAATTAAAACCTTAGATTCATACTAGAGCCACGATGATTGAGTCTCAAGCTAAACAAAAGGCAAGGGTTCTTCGAATAAGAACCGCTTGATGATCATTTATTGAAAGATAAAAAAGTTGTCTTTTGGGCAAACAAAATAGTAAGGGAGAAAATTTCTTTTTTTATTAAGAACTACTTGATTTTTTTCAGTCTGGTTGCGAGGTCTAAATAGTGAGTATGAATCATAGTTCCATTTTTTTTCTTGATCCACTCTATGTTTTCGTGTTCCAGATACTAGAATAAATAATATCCGACGAATTAGAATCATCTTGATAGAGATAACAGGCCCTTTCTATGTATTATCAATAGGATCAATTCTAACAAGTCACACACTCATATTCCAGAGATCCCGAAACAAAAAAATCCACGGTCGAACTACCAGAATGTCTAGAAATGTGAAGCTTAAAGTAGAAAGGCTTTTTTTAACTATGACTTCATAGTTTTTGTTAGTAGAAACCTAATTTGTTAAAATTCCGTCTAGTAAAACGGAAGAATTATAAATTTCTAAAATGATAGATAGGAATATCGCAAATAAAGCCATTGCGATCCCCATAAAAGGAGTAGTCCCCCAACCCGGAGCGACTTTCCCATATTCCGAATTCAAGGGTTTCAATAAACTACCTGCACCAGTCCGTTTTGGCTTAGGTCTAGAACTATCTTCAACGGTTTGTGTAGCCATAAATTCCATTTAATCATTGGTGTTGACTTTGTATACTATTCCGTTGTAGTTGTAAATACACGATCTTTTCATAGATCCATTGTAATCTTGAAATTCTATAAAAATGGAAACAGCAACTTTAGTCGCCATCTTCATATCTGGTTTACTTGTAAGCTTTACTGGGTATGCCTTATATACCGCGTTTGGGCAACCCTCTCAACAATTAAGAGATCCATTCGAAGAACATGGGGACTAATTGAAGTAAGAAGTCTCCCCTCTGGGGGACTTCTTACTTCAATTAAATTATTTATTTCCTTCAATTAAATTATTTCATTTTTTAGTTGGAACCTTAGGTGGTTCTCGGAAAAAGATAGCGAAAAAAATTATCCCTAAAGTCGAAACTAAAAGGAACGTATAAACCAATGCTTCCATAGATTCGATCCTGGTTTATTTACAATTATAACTTCCACACCTATTCACTTATCATTTGGGATAATTTCCCATATAAAAAAAGAAAAAGAGTCAAAGAAAGGACAGGAGATGTTTCTCATGTCAAATCAAAAAAGAGAAGTGAAAGATACCATAGCAATGTGGTATCAGGGTGGTATCAGGCTGCCTGTCTCCTTGTAGTTGGATCTCCAACTTTTTGGAATGTTCCAAATTCCACTTGAGCATCCAAGTCTGGATCAATACCAGCAAAAACATCTCTGAACAAGGTTCGAGCGCCATGCCAAATGTGTCCGAAAAAGAAGAGCAAAGCAAAGGTAGCATGACCAAAAGTGAACCAACCCCTTGGACTGCTGCGAAAAACACCATCTGATTTCAAAGTAGCTCGATCTAATTCAAAAATTTCCCCTAATTGAGCACGCCGCGCATATTTTTTTACAGTAGCAGGATCAGAATAACTTACTCCATTAAGTTCGCCACCATAGAACTCCACCGTTACGCCTACTTGTTCAACACTATATTTGGATTCTGCTCTTCTAAAAGGAACGTCCGCTCTCACAATTCCCTCTTCATCTACCAAAACTACCGGAAATGTTTCAAAAAAAGTAGGCATACGACGTACAAAAAGCTCGCGTCCTTCTTTATCTCTAAAGACGGGATGTCCTAACCATCCAACAGCTATTCCATCCCCATTGTCCATTGAGCCTGCTCTGAATAATCCCCCCTTTGCCGGATTATTACCAATATAATCATAAAAAGCTAATTTTTCGGGAATTTTAGACCAAGCTTCTGACAAACTAAGATTTTCGGCTAACCCATCGCTAACTCTTCGATATATTTCTTGTTGAAAGTATCCCTGATCCCACTGATAACGAGTAGGCCCAAATAATTCGATTGGGGTAGTTGCCGATCCATACCACATAGTTCCGGCAACTACGAAAGCAGCAAAAAAAACAGCAGCGATACTACTGGAAAGTACAGTTTCGATATTGCCCATACGCAATCCTTTGTATAGACGTTGCGGCGGACGGACACTAAGATGGAATAGGCCCGCTAATATGCCCAATGTACCCGCAGCAATATGATGCGAAGCTATTCCTCCCGGAACGAAAGGATCAAAACCTTCTGCACCCCACGCAGGATTTACAGCTTGTACTTTTCCAGTTAGTCCGTAAGGATCGGACACCCATATCCCAGGGCCATATAAACCCGTTACATGAAATGCACCAAAGCCAAAACAAGCCACCCCTGCAAGAAATAAATGAATTCCAAAGATCTTGGGCAAATCCAAAGAAGGTTTTCCCGTACGCTCATCACAGAATATTTCTAGGTCCCAATATACCCAATGCCAGATAGCTGCCAAGAAACACAAGCCAGAAAACACAATATGCGCACCTGCCACACCTTCATAACTCCAAATACCCGGATTCGTTACAGTTCCTCCTGAAATACTCCAACCACCCCACGAATTGGTTATTCCTAAACGAGTCATGAAGGGGATGACAAACATACCTTGTCTCCACATTGGATCCAGAACAGGATCAGAGGGATCAAAAACCGCTAATTCGTATAAAGCCATCGAGCCAGCCCAACCAGAAACTAGAGCTGTGTGCATTATATGCACCGAAAGCAATCGACCCGGATCATTCAATACGACAGTATGAACACGATACCAAGGCAAACCCATGGAAATACCCCTTTAGCAAAGAAAAATAGACACGATGTCGCTTTATTTTATCGCATTGGAAAAAACTATCCATACATATCCTATGTACCTAACCCTTCCAGGGGATTCTATGTCAGAAAGCGTGAATATTTATTTCATTCCATTAAAAATAACAAGCCAATTCTGTTTGTAAGAAGAAAGAGAAGCAGATCTATTCTATACTCGATAAGTGCCAATATGCAATGGGTAGCTTGGGCTATTTTGGAAAACGAAGAATAGATCCTTAATCCCTCTTTCTTTGTTTATCATTCGAATCACAGATTCCTTTTTCTTTATTCAATCTGTCTTACCTTCCTTATATGTATAATCTTTCAATCTATGTATTAATAGAATCTATAGTATTCTTATAGAATAAGAAAAAAAATGAAGATAATAAACTGTGGATTCTTTCTTTCTCTTCCATTCTTACGTTTCCATATTAAAGTGTAGTTTTCTTACTTAAATTAAATAATATTAATCTAATATGCCCATTGGTGTTCCAAAAGTACCTTACCGGATTCCCGGAGATGAAGAAGCGACTTGGGTTGACTTATACAATGTTATGTATCGAGAAAGGACACTTTTTTTAGGTCAAGAGATTCGTAGCGAGATCACGAATCATATTACGGGTCTGATGGTATATCTCAGTATAGAAGATGGAATTAGCGATATTTTTTTGTTTATAAACTCCCCTGGCGGGTGGCTAATCTCAGGAATGGCGATTTTTGATACGATGCAAACGGTGACACCTGATATATATACAATATGCCTCGGAATAGCCGCGTCCATGGCTTCCTTCATTCTGCTTGGAGGAGAACCCACCAAGCGTATAGCATTCCCTCACGCTAGGATTATGCTTCACCAACCTGCTAGTGCTTATTATCGGGCAAGGACACCAGAATTTTTACTAGAAGTGGAAGAGTTACACAAAGTTCGCGAAATGATCACAAGGGTTTATGCACTAAGAACAGGCAAACCTTTTTGGGTTGTATCTGAAGACATGGAAAGGGATGTTTTTATGTCAGCAGACGAAGCCAAAGCTTATGGACTTGTCGATATTGTAGGGGATGAAATGATTGACGAGCACTGCGATACTGATCCAGTGTGGTTTCCAGAAATGTTTAAGGATTGGTAGTGGCTGGATGATTTGTTGTAAATTTATTTCAAACCTACCTAAATTCAGGTTTTATGCTATTTTATAGAAAATAGAAATACTTCATGATGATGAATCATCAGGTTAAGATCGATCTAAACCAATCCATTTTTTCTATATACATACGACATGCCAACGGTTAAACAACTTATTAGAAATGCAAGACAGCCAATACGAAATGCTAGAAAATCGGCCGCGCTTAAGGGATGTCCTCAGCGTCGAGGAACATGTGCTAGGGTGTATGTGCGACTCGTTCAGATCATGAGTTCAAACAAATAAGAAAATTTTTGAAGTATCCATGATCGGTATCAATGAATAGGATAGAGCTTCTCTATCATAGATTTCTATGGTATATGGAATTTATGGTTTCCTTTGGTGCAAATCCAATCATCTAGATTGGAATTGGAAGAAGCAATTCCTCCATTGGTAGCAAATGGTTATCCATTAAGCGGAGGAAATAGTAATAAAAAGAAAAAGGTTTGGTTTCTGCTCCTTTACCTTATCTTAAAAGAACGGACTAAAGGGCCAGCTACTTAGCCAACTTTCATAATTAAATACCGTCACTGTATGAATAACTCTTATTGTGAAAAGAGCTATTTACTCTATAATGGATAGGTAGAGCCAAAGAATGTGAACTATACAAGTTCACAATACCTTTTGATGAAATGAAAGAAAGGGCTCCGGTGTATAGAGAGGGCCTCGCCGTTTAAAAGGGAACCATAGAAACGACGGAACCCACTGTTTTTTTAATATCGTTCGAATTTTTTTATTTCTATGCGAAATAAGTGAAAAGAATAGAATACAAAATCGTGGTTGGGAAGGTTATAGTAGCAAAAGCCATTGGAATTAATATTTTATATATTGGAATAATTCGTTTTATTATTAATGGGAAAAAAGAGGGTTAAAAGAAGAGAAATCATTAGTTATTCATTAAGGTTAATTTGATTCAATGACCAGAGTTCCGCGAGGATATATAGCTCGGAGACGACGAACAAAAATGCGTTCATTTGCCTCAAACTTTAGAGGGGCTCATTTAAGACTTAATCGAATGATTACTCAACAAGTAAGAAGAGCTTTTGTTTCTTCTCATCGAGATAGAGGCAGGCAAAAGAGGGATTTTCGTCGTTTGTGGATCACTCGGATAAACGCAGCAACACGGGTATATAACATATTCGATAATTATAGTAAATTAATACACAATCTGTACAAGAAGGAATTGATTCTTAATCGTAAAATGCTTGCACAAGTAGCTGTATTAAATCCAAATAATCTTTACACGATTTCCAATAAAATAAAGACGATCAATTAAAGCGATAAAAAAGTAATATACAGGAATAATGAAAAAAGAATTCCCGGAGAGGGAACTCCGGGAAGATACAATAAATTAAGATTAAGTGGTAGGAATCAACGAGCATGTTGCAATAAATAAAAAAACTATTTCTTTTTTCCCATTTTTCTTTCTTATAAGAAACACAAGAATCAAAACTGGATTACTTTCTTTATATATGAGTCTGACCCTTTCGAATAAAACATCAACAATCGGAACCTAAGTTCCGATTGTTGTTTCTTAAATTCTGGTTGGAGTTTCTTAAGTTTCGATTGGAATTGAACTTTTGTGTTAATTGAGGAATATGTCTATTTTTTCTGTGTCTAGGACCAGTAATTATTGAAATTGACTGGGCTTGAAATTGCTTCTCATTCTCATAGTTACGAAATGGTAAGAAAGATAAAATACGAGCCTGTTTTATAGCAAGAGTAATTAATCGTTGTTGTTTCAAGGTTAATCTATTTATTCGTCTGGATAATATTTTTCCTTGTTCACTAATAAATCGATTAATTAAACTCATGTTTCTATAATCAATTCGATCCCCCGGACCTACTCGAGAACGCCTACGAAAAGGTTGTTTGGATTTACGAAAAGGTTGTTTGAATTTACGAAAAGTTTGCTTTGATTTATGAAAAGTTTGTTTGGATTTACGAAGGGGTTGCTTAAATTTATGAAAAGGTTGTTTAGATATATACATGATTTATTCCTTATTTTAAAATTTGAAAAAAAAAAAAATGGATTTCTTTATTTTATTAATTTTGGATCCAGAAGAAGTAGTCTTTCTTGGATCCATATATTATTTGATTCATATACTATATATAAAAATATAATATAAACCCTCTATAGATATGAAATAATATATACCTAAAATCAGATGAGTTAATTTGTATTTTGTATTTGATCTATGTTCTATATATTTAATAAGAAGTTCTTACTCTTTCTGTTCTTTGAAAAAATTGAACACACGATGCTCCTATTTCTTTATTTCATTATGAGTTGTATGTTTGCGACAATAACGACAAAATTTTCTTAATTCTAATTGTCCGGGTGTATTGTGGCGATTCTTTTGAGTACTATATCTAGAAATCCCCGTCGATTCCTTATTGGGACCCTTTCGAACACAATTAATACATTCCAAAATAACTCGGATTCTAACATCTTTGCCCTTGGCCATGAACCTCCTTTCCTTTTTGGATCGACTTAATTTAATTCTTATACCTATTCTTTTATTCTTCTATTTTGGATCCAAAGAAGAAGAAGAATAAAATCTATAGAAGTTCCTAACTAAAAATGCGATTTCTAAAGATTTTGTTGTAATTCTTTGAATTCTTTAACGAATCCAATAGAATAACAAATTTTTGAAATTCGTAAATTAAGAAATAAAAAATGGAGAAATAATTAAAGAATACAATCCTTATCCATCTTTTCTTTATTTTTTCTTCATATACTAAAAAAGAATTCAAAAAGAAAAAATTTTCGTCATGTCACGAAGAATTCGATCTCTCGCATAGGAATAACTAGAATGAAAAAAAAGGGAATGACAAAGCATCTGGGAATAAACGATTGATTTCTATCAATAAACCTGCTAAAGCCCCAAACCATAGAGTACTTAGCACGGGTGCTACAGAGAGATATGTTTTTATATCCCGCATTGAAAATCCTCCTTCCGTATTGGAATACATATATGATCAGATACTCTTGTCCAAGATCCTTTGTATTTCTTTTGTTTAGGCAAAATTCCTAACAAAAAAAAATCAATATTCTATATATATAGAATCAATCATAATAGACGATATTTTCCTATCCCTAAAAAAGATGACCCCTTCTTCCTATACATTACTAAGGAATAGGAATCTTTTTTTCTAGGTGAAATTCAACTGGATTTTAGTGTATACCCTTCTTTGATTATATGAGACCAAAAAAAAGAAATGACAAGAAAGTTCTATATAGATAGAGAAATAGAAGAAAATTACGATATGGAAAACAAGAAAGGAATTATGTACAATCCCCTTGTACAACAATTTGGAAAAGGGATGTAGCGCAGCTTGGTAGCGCGTTTGTTTTGGGTACAAAATGTCACAGGTTCAAATCCTGTCATCCCTACCTATTAATTCTCTCTTCTTTATAGGCAGTAGTGGGGAGATCAATTAAAGTGGGTATAACTTGAATTTTTGGATACTATACGGACGTGAGACACGTTAGGAGTAGAAAAGGATTTTCTTTTTGTTTTGAAAGCGCTCTTAGTTCAGTTTGGTAGAACGCGGGTCTCCAAAACCCGATGTCGTAGGTTCAAATCCTACAGAGCGTGATTCCATATATCTTATGTCAAAACAGAGTAAAATAACTTAAAAAACCAAAGTAGAATTGCAACTCCAATTTGACCTCCTCCAGACCAGAAAAGAGAGGAGGTCAAGCAAAAAAGAAATATTACTCAATCAAAGATCCAACTGATCCCCACGCCTGTATTGCAAATACGCAGTCACGAATAATCCCGCTAAAGTAATAGGAATTAAGCCTAAGACGATTCCAAATAGAAAAACTTCAATCATTTTGATTTGTTCGAGGGGATAAAAAAAAGAGGTACGATCTATCTCTAAATAATAGTCTAAATTATCCACGAATCTCAATGACCAAGAAAAGAATTGGTAATTAGTGTGGAAAAGAGTCTAGAATACTAAGAATTCAAAAGAAAGATTCTTCTTTTCTGAATTTATTCATTCAATTCATTTCAAATAAGACGTATCTTGTTCAAGCCAATAAATAGAGCTGGGGTTATAGTTAAAGCAGCCAGTAGAAAACCAAAATAACTA